GCAGAATATATAGCTTTACAGTTAAAAAATAGAGTTTCGTTTCGAAAGTCAATGAAAAAAGCTATTGAATTAACTGAACAAACAGATACAAAAGGAATTCAAGTACAAATCGCAGGGCGTATCGACGGAAAAGAAATTGCACGTGTCGAATGGATCAGAGAAGGTAGGGTCCCCCTACAAACAATTCGCGCTAAAATTGATCATTGTTCCTATACAATTCGAACTATTTATGGAGTATTAGGCATCAAAATTTGGATATTTGTAAACGAGTTTGGATATTTGTAAACGAGAAATAATAGACCTTCATTTGTTTTGCCATTCTGTCCAGTGATAGAACAAAAAATTACAAACTGTTTCATTCTTTTTCTGTTAAATCAAACAAAAATGAACAATTCTAATTCTATAAGGTTGAATAAAAATTCGATTGACCATTTAGTATAATTGCTATGCTTAGTGTGTGACTCGTTAGTTTTTTCTTTAGAGTTTAGGGTTGAGATTAAAAAAAAAAAAAAAAAAAATAGACTAACCCCTACTATGAACTTAGTAACCATATAAATTTATAACCAACTTATTGCTTCGTATTGTCAAGATCCCAAGAAACAGTCACTATATGGGTAGATCGATCATATAGTTGTAGCAACTGAAATTTTTTCCATAAAAAAGAAATCTGATTATGGGTTGTGAAGCAAAAATAAAGGGATGTGGATAAATGGAAGGATGATAGAAAGAGAGAACAAAAATATCAATGATATATGATTCCAATATGTATGGTCTATGAATCACCTCATAAAAGGCAGTGTGATAAAGCATTAATACTGATATAAATATATAAATGAAATATAAATAAAATATAAAAAATATAAAAAAAAAAAATAATAAAGAATAAAGAGCCTCGGGTTAATAAAAACTGAGTAGATTGACTCGGGAACGAATTTTGCCGGAAGCTCCATTGCAGAGTTCAGACCTAACCATTAATGGAGAAGCTATGGGAACGACGAAACCTGTGACTGCATAGGATTCTATTGAAAACGAATCCTAATAATTCATTGGGTGGGATGGCGGAACGAACCAAGAAAAAATTTATTTATTCTGAGAGGTGTCATGAATTGACTGACCCTACGAATGAAAGAGTCAATATTCGCCCGCGAAACCTTTATTTATTGGTTTACAATTTTTGGCGCGATTCGATAGAGGTAAAAATAAGGATTCATTATATTATACGTTATATTCTAAAAAAAGAAGCATTTTTTATATTTTCTATATCTAATAATATACACACACGTCCAGCTGTATATTTTGTATATACATCTTCCTTTGTAACAAATTAAATATCAATAAATGCCATTCATTACTTATAATTACTTATTTATTATTATAATAAATTATAATAATAAATTTATTATTATAAATAAAATTATTATAATTATACATGTGTATCTGTAATATTATTGAATCGTTTCATTCGCGAGGAGCTGGATGAGAAGAAACTCTCATGTCCGGTTCTGCAATAGAGATGGAATTAATAAACAACCATCAACTATAACCCCAAAAGAACCAGATTTCGTAAACAACATAGAGGAAGAATGAAGGGAATATCTTGTCGAGGCAATCATATTTGTTTCGGCGGATACGCTCTTCAGGCACTTGAACCCGCTTGGATCACAGCTAGACAGATAGAAGCGGGGCGGAGAGCAATGACACGATATGCGCGTCGTGGTGGAAAAATATGGGTACGTATATTTCCCGACAAACCTGTTACAGTAAGACCTACCGAAACACGTATGGGTTCGGGAAAGGGATCCCCCGAATATTGGGTATCTGTTGTTAAACCGGGTCGAATACTTTATGAAATGGGCGGAGTATCAGAAACTGTAGCCAGAGCAGCTATTTCAATAGCTGCGTGCAAAATGCCTATACGAACTCAATTTGTTATTTCACGATAGGGATGTAGAACTAAACAAAAGGGATATTGAGGATGAAAAAACAACCGCAGGTTTATTTTTTTCTGGACGGACAATATTTCTTTTTTTCCTTCATCCTTTGCATTGAAATAACAGATTCAAATAAAAAAATATATGATTCAACCTCAGACCCTTTTGAATGTAGCGGATAACAGCGGAGCTCGAGAATTGATGTGTATTCGAATCATAGGAGCTGGTAATCACCGATATGCTCATATTGGTGACGTTATTGTTGCTGTAATCAAAGAAGCAGTGCCAAATATGCCTCTAGAAAGATCAGAAGTCATTAGAGCTGTAATTGTACGTACATGTAAAGAACTCAAACGTGACAACGGTATGATAATACGATATGATGACAATGCAGCGGTCGTCATTGATCAAGAAGGAAATCCAAAAGGAACTCGAGTTTTTGGTGCGATCGCTCGGGAATTGAGACAGTTGAATTTTACTAAAATAGTTTCATTAGCTCCCGAGGTATTATAAATACTAGTAGATGACACTATGATATAGTAGGCTATCTGAAATAGATCAAATTAATAGATTGTGTCTCACGCATATACTTTTTAAAATTTAATAATTCAAAAAAAAAAAAAAACAAAGAAAAAAGAAAAAAGGAAACATGTTGATTATATCAAAATTAGGAGGCACAAAAAATTATAGTTCGTTATGGGTAGGGACACTATTGCCGATATAATAACTTCTATAAGAAATGCTGACATGAATAAAAAAGGAACGGTTCGAATAGCATCTACTAATATCACCGAAAACATTGTTAAAATACTTCTACGAGAAGGTTTTATTGAAAATGTTCGGAAACATCAGGAAAATAACAAATATTTCTTGGTTTCAACCCTGCGACATAGAAAGACTAGGAAAGGAATATATAGAACCGTTTTAAAGTGTATCAGTCGACCCGGTTTACGAATTTATTCCAACTATCAACGAATTCCTAAGATTTTAGGTGGAATGGGAATTGTAATTCTTTCTACTTCTCGAGGTATAATGACAGATCGAGAAGCTCGATTAGAAAGAATTGGAGGAGAAATCTTGTGTTATATATGGTGATCCTCCTCCTCTGGTATCCTAATTTTATCTCTAACTTCCCATTTGTGAAATAGAGAGGAAAAGTGAGTTATATACCTCTTCCTTCATTAGTTGATACTTCAAGGGGGTTACCTGGAATGAAAGAACAAAAATTGATTCATGAAGGTTTAATTACTGAATCACTTCCCAACGGTATGTTCCGGGTCCGTTTAGATAATGAAGATCTAATTCTAGGTTATGCTTCAGGGAGGATCCGGCGCAGTTTTATACGGATACTACCAGGAGATAGAGTAAAAATTGAAGTAAGTCGTTATGATTCAACCAGAGGACGTATAATTTATAGACTTCGCAACAAAGATTCGAACGATTAGGTGATTTTTTAAACATTCCTTTCATGGGGACACAATTCGAAGTTAAAAAAAAAAAAAAAAATATTCAAGAAACTTATTTTCCTCAAAAGAGTAGATTCAGAATTAAGGTAAGGAATAAGAAATATGAAAATAAGGACTTCTGTTCGTAAAATTTGTGAAAAATGTCGACTGATCCGTAGGCGCGGACGAATTATAGTGATTTGTTCCAATCCGAGACATAAACAGAGACAAGGATAATCTTTCTAAAAAAGAACTTTCTTTTCTAAAGAGGAGGACCCATGTAAGAATAAAAGATCTGTTTTAACATGAAATGGATATCTCCGTATCTTTTCTTTCTGTATATTTCTGACTCATATTTATGAGATGATAAAATATGACAAAAGCTATACCAAGAATTGGTTCACGTAGGAATGGACGTATTGGTTCACGTAAGAATGGACGTAGAATACCAAAAGGAGTTATTCATGTTCAAGCGAGTTTCAACAATACCATTGTAACTGTTACAGATGTACGAGGTCGGGTGGTTTCTTGGGCCTCCGCGGGTACTTCTGGATTCAAAGGCACAAGAAGAGGTACACCCTATGCTGCTCAAGCCGCAGTGGTAAATGCTATTCGTACAGTGGTAGATCAGGGTATGCAACGGGCAGAAGTTATGATAAAAGGCCCTGGTCTCGGAAGAGATGCAGCATTACGAGCCATTCGTAGAAGTGGTATACTATTAAGTTTAGTACGTGATGTAACACCTATGCCACATAATGGGTGTCGACCTCCTAAAAAAAGACGTGTGTAGAAATAAGAATTAAACAGATTTCAAGAGAAATAAATGATTCAATGATCTGATCAAATATTATAATAATACTTATTATAGTATGGTTCGAGAGGAAGTAGTAGGATCCACTCGAACACTACGGTGGAAATGTGTTGAATCAAGAGTAGACAGTAAGCGTCTTTATTATGGTCGTTTCATTCTGTCCCCGCTTATGAAAGGTCAAGCCGATACCATAGGTATTGCCATGCGAAGGGCTTTACTTGGAGAAATAGAAGGAACATGTATCACACGTGCAAAATCTGAGAAAGTAGCACATGAATATTCTACGATAGTAGGTATTGAAGAATCAGTACATGAAATTTTACTAAATTTGAAAGAAATTATATTGAGAAGTAATCTGTATGGAGTTATAGACGCATCCATCTGCGTCAGGGGGCCTAGATACGTAACCGCTCAAGATATCATCTCACCACCTTACGTGGAAATAGTTGACACGACACAACATATAGCTAACCTGACGGAACCAATTGATTTGTGTATTGAATTACAAATCAAGAGAGATCGCGGATATCGTATGAAATCCGCAAATAACTCTCAAGATGGAAGTTATCCTATAGATGCTGTATCCATGCCTGTTCGAAATGCGAATCATAGTATTCATTCTTATGGGAATGGGAATGAAAAACAAGAGATACTATTTCTAGAAATATGGACGAATGGAAGTTTAACTCCTAAGGAAGCACTTTATGAAGCTTCTCGTAATTTGATTGATTTATTTATTCCTTTTCTACATGTGGAGGAAGAGGACATTAATTTCGAAGAAAATAAAAACAGGTTTCCTCTACCCCTTTTTAC